TTCATCCCAAAATTTCTACAATAAATGGGGTAAGTTGCTAGTATAGTTTCCTATCCACGACTCTGCTAGTTACTGGGGAATAATTTAAATGGAATAATATTTTATTGGAATAATATAAGATAAAATTAACCTCCCAAATGGGGCGAAATAGAAAGCCTAAGTGCGATTTTTGATGATTTAGTTAGATACAACTACAAAGTAACAAATGTTCTAATTAGATTAATATTTTAGTAGATCCTCTATCAGTCATTCATTGAATGATAAATAACTACAAGTGAAGGAGATACGCGATTTAAATAACGAAAAATCCAATATTTAAAAATGGTATCCAGAATGACGGGAAAAGTGGAAACCAAACCAGATACAATTTCATCATTATGAACAAATCCAAAATGTTTGTAGACAGAGCCAACCATTAGTTCCCAACCGTGGGGTGAGTGGAATCCGATACATAAATCCATTAATAAAAGAATAGAAAAAGCTTTGACTGTGTCGCTTAAGTTATATAGGAATTTCTGGGCAGAAGAGTTAAGACTAACAAGTTCTTGATTACCTAAAAGAAAAAAACCGCTTAGAATAAAAAAACAGATTATATTTGTTGATAAGTTCAAAATCGTATGAATCCCATCTTCATTATGTATCTTGATTAATTGAACCATTTCTTTTTGGATTCCTATACGCAGTTTTTGTAGATGTGTTTCCGAGTATTCTTCAATTATTTCCTCCAAGACAAGGAGTTCCTCTAATTTTATGAATTTTTCTAGAATTCCCCTTTCTTGAATATCATTCAAAAAAATTTCGGATTCCCCAGCATTCCACCACTTAGTGACCCAAGATTCCAGGCTTTTATTAAATGAGAGAGAAAAAAGGTAACAGGGCAAAAATACTAGAAATAGAAGCTTTAGCGAGGAAGGAAATGCTTTCTTTTTTGTCATTTTTTGATCAGTGAATTGTTAATCAACCCACCTCTTTTGGTGACTCTATGCAATCGAATATTTATTTCACGCATGAGTTATATACAAGATATGAAACCTATAAATTCAATTGATTTTCTTTGTTGTTATTGAATCTAGAAAGAATAGAGAAATCAACTAAGAAATCACTTCGAATGAAGAAAAACTAACCAAATACTATTTCGCGAGATCTCAATTGGTCAATAATTGTCTCCTTTGGATGAAGGTTGAAAAAAACCCACCCTAAGTAATGAATATTAGTTAAATTGCGAGACAAAAGAACTCTCATTGTATCAAAAATAGCCAATATAAAAAAAATTCACAGATTACTCACAGTCAGGAATAGAATAATTAATAATTGACGAAAAGAGATTACGACAAAAGAGAACCTAAATTGTCTAGTGATGAGGTTGAATTGTTCTTTTTGGATTGTTTATTAAGGAACACAAAATAAAGGATAAAAAGAAACATCGATTGAAAAAAAAATTACAAGATAGGATTGGATTTATCTGGATCTAAAATCTAAAGGAGTAATTTCAACAATTATTAAACTTAACAAAAAAGAAAAAAATTTCTTTATTATGAATTATTTCGATTTGTTACTTGTTTAAATTAAATTTCGTGTGGATTTGCATACGTATAAAAAACCATAAAAAAGTTTCATTTTATGGTTGTTCCATACGCTTTGGCTCGGATGAGACTTTACACCTAAATTTTGTTATGTTATCGAAAAAGGAAGATTCTTTTCATTTCCTTTTTATCTCCTGCTGAGTAAAGGCCTCTTTATTTCCACATTTATCAAAATACTTCAAGCGGTACACGTAAGAAATAGGCCAATTCAGCAGCCTTTTGCTCAATTTCTCGTGGAATCAAATTATCATCAGTAAGAGTTAAAGGAATGGACCCCTGTCCGCGGATGTCCATATAAAGAACACGACGAGCATAAATACCTTCTTTAACTTCTATTCGAATCGACTGAATATCCTTTAGAAGGAATTGGAGGAATATGCGACGATTTTTTCCAGGGAATCCCCAACGAAAAACACATACTATGCCTTCCCTTCTATCGAATCGATCATAACCGCTGCCTACATTCCAGGAAATTGTGCACCACAAATAGGAACTAATAAAGAGACCCGAGATTCCGTAGAAAGACATTACGATCCCTTGCGGAAAAAAAGATATCCAATTTCTACCAAGATAACTCGAAGTTCCAACGAATAGGAATCCTAATGAACTTAAAAAAAGGATAAAGGCCCAGCAGAAATTACTTGGTTTGCGAGACCCCGTTATAAGTTCTATCCATATATGTTCTGATTGCCAACTCATACTTGATCCGATTAAATTTTATTATAATTTAGAGCATACCTCAAATTAATTTGACTTTACTTTTTTTTGTTTCCCAAGTAACTACCATCAACTAGCACTAGACCCTTTACGAGTAAGTGGAGTAAGTCATCAAATTGAAATTGGTTAGAGCTAAAATCATAAGATACCCCTTAATAAATATGATATGATCCATAGATATATGATCCCGATATAGATAGAGATAGAGATCCACGGGCTTTCTCTTTCAGCTATTCGGCGTCCTGGTCGATTTGAAAACGGCTAAAATTCATTTACTCAGACTCATATATCATGCAGGCGTTAGAATTCTTTCCTTTATATTTATAATATGTGGCAAAAATTATATGGTATACTAAATTCAATTAAATAGATATCTGTGTTATGATATAAATCCTAGTTTTGAAAAAAAAAAAATGGAAGAACTTAGGCCCACCGGATCTAGATAATCTTATTTTTTTGAATATGAAGAGATAAAGAAGCCATTGCAATTGCCGGAAATACTAGGCCTACTAAAGGCACAAAAACAGAAGGAAAGCTGAAAGTTGTCATAAAATTAGGTGCCTCAATTTATTATTTGTACCTGTTATTGTTTATTTATAAATAAAAATATTTTCTATTATTATAATTAATAATTTGTGAATTTGAATTCAATTTTAAATTCTTAGTATAGAGCTAACTGCTAATTATGTATAATCATGTATAATATAAAAATATAACGTTAAATGTCTTAAAGTTAATATATAGAAATAGCGAATAAACGCAAGAAATCTAGAACTAACTAAATGAATTTATTCATCTTTCGAATCTTTCTACACGAAAGATATGCAGGAAAATCTCCCTTTGTTCTTAATGATTTTTTCTTTTATTCTTCTTCGTGTCTTCGAATTTAATATTAATAATTAACAAAGAAAGATTTTCTTAAACATTATTGAAAGATTCGTTAAAATCCGAACTGCTAGAGGTTGTTAACTAAAACAGGATTTTCGGTAAATCGAAATAGAGAAAAAGAAAAAAATCTCTATATATTTTTTTCATTATATCCGTACGACAAGAAGAAATTAGTTTTGTTTTCCTAATTTGAAGAATTCACCCCTTGTTTGATGTTTAAAAAGAATTATATGAACCTTCCTGATTCTCTCTACAGTTAGATTGTATGAAAACAACAAAAATGACGTTCTTAGTTACTTTTATTCCGATAAACTAACTACTCATTTGCTAAAAAATAACAAAAATTTTCACTTAGTTCTCTATTGAATTTTAATTCCAATTCAAAGGAAGGAAAGCATGAAACTTAAGTAACTCACCGAGAACACTTTTTAAAATATTACGTGGGACGATTAGGTCGAATAAACCTTTCTCGAATAGGTATTCAGCTGTTTGCGAACCTTCGGGGACTGCTTGATTCAATGTTTGTTCAATTACCCGTTTGCCCGCAAAAGCAATGTAGGCGTTGGGTTCGGCAATAATGATATCACCCAACATACCAAAACTCGCTGTCACGCCACCGGTAGTAGGAGATGTAAGGATTGATACATAAAATAACTTTTTATTTGACTGATAATCATATAAAGCAGACGAAATTTTAGCCATTTGCATTAAGCTCAAACTTCCTTCTTGCATGCGCGCTCCTCCGGAAGCGCATACTATAATAAGAGGTAGAAACTTATTGGTAGCATACTCAACCAAACGAGTAATTTTTTCCCCGACTACAGATCCCATACTACCCCCCATAAATCGAAAATCCATAATCCCAACTGCTACGGGAATGCCGTTTAGTTGGCCGATGCCGGTTTGAACAGCCTCCGGTAATCCTGTCTTCTTTTGATAAGAATTAATGCGATCTTTATAAGGTTCTTCTTGGCAATGAAATTTAATAGGATCTAGAGAAACCATATCTTCATCCATAGGATCCCAAGTACCGGGATCGATCAAAAGTTCGATTCTATCTGAACTGGTGATTTTCAAATGATATCCACACTGTTCACAAATATTCATTTTTGGTTTCAAAGATTTCTTATAATTTAATCCATAACAATTTTCACATTGCATCCACAACTCTCTATATTCTTCACTTACACCAGTATGCTTAGAACTTTTTCTTAAAGTAAAATCACTAACTTTCGGGTCGGGTAGTATACCCGAACCCTCCCTTTCGCTATTTTTTAGAATTTCACCAAAAATGGAACGATAAATGTAGTTATCACTGTAATTATCATTATTACTTACAGTGGACGTATCAATCCAGATTTCAGATTGAAGATAACTATCAATGGAACTATTAATATGAGTATCATACAAGTAATGATTCGAGTAGGGATCTTCAACTATAGATGATGCAGCATTGAGATAACTAGAATTCTGATAACTCGGAAAAGAACTTTCTAGTTCACCCCAAAAAGAATGATTGTTGTCAATCTCAAAAATTTGATTTTCAATATCAAAATATATGGAATAACTGTCTCCATTACTATCCTTAACGAAAAGGGTGGCATCAGGGATAAAATTCCGAAAGTCTTTGACAACGGATAAAGGATCAACCTTACTGCAACTAGAATCGCGACGACCTTCCGAGTACTGAATCCTTTTACTCGTAGCCCTATCATGTTTTTCGCCGGTATTTTCAATAGGACTAAGACTGCTCATTGGTTTATCTAGCCCATACCGGTACTCGAACTCCTTCTTAACCAACATCGAATTAAA